AAATAATGCCTATAGGAGACAGTAGAAGGATTAATTAGTTATTTCTTGCATTGCCCCCAATATGCCAATATTAACACTAATGGTACGTAAATGTAACTCATTGTTTAAACAACTATTCAGCGTTCCTAAAGCTCCTTGTAAGGCTTGTTGTAAAACCCATTGTTGGACTTGATTAATCGCCCTTTGTTGTTCAAAACGAAGAGTTTCCTTGTTGTTATTTTCTTGTTGTTCCAAAGTCGTATAAATGGAATTAATCAAATTCAATTTGTCCCGTTCTATCGAAGAGTATTCATTCACTCGATACTGATCTGCGTCTATTTCTACTTTACGTAAGCGAGCCCGGGCTTTTTCCAACTGTTCAATGGCTCCCTCGCATAATTCTTCGGAATTTCGAATAGTATTCAAGATTCGCTGCTTTCGATTATCTAATAAATCACTTAATGAAAGTAGATTATTTCCATTCCTTTCCAAATTTCCATGATCCCTTCCCGAACCAAACATGAATTTTTCGATTCATTTGGCTCTCACGCTCAATTACTTCAATTACGTATTTTGTATGGTAAATTCATATATCTTTTTTTGAATGTAATGAGCCTATCCTCTATTCTCTCGTCATATTCCAAAAGAACAAATTCTTGAAAGGAATCACGAATCCAAGACAAAAAGATTCGGAGGACTCTTCTGACCAAACAAAAACTATGTAATTGTCAGCAAAGTTGTTTAGTTTTCTTTTTGCAATCCAAAAACGGTTTCTTACTTTAAGACACAATAATAGATAGGTTGTCCATTCAGCATTGTCTAAAAAGGGAATCAAATCCAATTAAGTAGTTTCAATCAGTTTATCGATATGAGTGTTCTATAGCAATAAAATGATTTTTTTTTGAAGCCATCTCTATATTAACATATATATAATAACAGAGGGGTAGAAAGAATACCAAGCTGCGTCTGGACTTCAAATGATTTAGCTTTAACCATGTTACTGAATCCCACATTATTAGGTGATAGAGAATCAAAGTCTATTGACCAATGAATTACGAAATGCTATGGTTCTTCCCTATGATTTCTGAATTGATTTCATTTATTTAGAAGGAATTCGCAAGCTCATGCACCTTTCGTTCCTAGTTATAACGGAAAAAGTACAGCTGGTTGGATCCAGCCTATTCTTGAAAGAAACAACTCGCACACACTCCCTTTCCAAAAAAGATCAATACCCCAATCACTACACTTAGATTTATTGGATTTGTTGCTAAAATATCGGTATTAAATCCGAAACTCCCGGCGAATGGCCAGTGGCCTAAAGAAAGGAAAGCATCGGTTACATTTTTCATATGATCTCCTCTTATAGATAGACTCAAAAATCGAACAGAAGTCTTTTTTTATCACTTTGTATCACTTCGCCCCCTTTCTATGGGGGGATCTTGGTTGGGTACTGACGCAATTAATCAAGAGGATAATCATTCTTATTTTCTCATTTCTTCCTATTTAGAAATCGACTCGAAAATCTATTTGATTTTCGAAGAAATTCTGAATTCCCTGCTGCAACCCTTGGCCTGCTTGGACTACAAAGGGGAAGGCTGAAAGCGAGTCGGCATGCTAATTCCTCATCCGCAAATCAGCCCTTCCCGTGGGTTATTTTTTCAACGAATGAGGAATTGTAAGAATGAAATCTTGCTAGAATTTGAAAAAGCAAAGCAGAAGGAAAAGGCAATCCAAAATGAAAAAAAGGTTTTCATATTTCTAAGATTAAACAAAAGGATTCGCAAATAAAAGTGCTAATGCGACAACCAGGCCATAAATGGTTAAAGCTTCCATAAAAGCTAGACTAAGTAACAAAGTACCTCGTATTTTCCCCTCCGCCTCCGGCTGTCTTGCGATACCTTCTACCGCTTGGCCCGCAGCAGTACCTTGACCAACTCCAGGTCCAATAGAAGCAAGCCCTACAGCCAATCCAGCAGCAATAACGGAAGCGGCAGAAATCAGTGGATTCATGATAAGTTCCTCGTCCCAAAAAAAGAAATGGTTAATGATACACTCACCCAATGAATTATGATTTAATTCTTCCCTCGCTACGATTCATCCAGTCGAAATAACTACGAACTTCGCATAGGAGACTCTCCGCATAAATTCACATTCGGAGGTCAAATTAGATCGATCGTTAATTCCTATCGAACTAGCTAATATACCATATACATGTATTTCTTTCCTAATGGAAACCAACCCTTCATCCATCTTAGAGCCAATCGGATTTGAGAATCATTCGTCGAAACAGCTACAAGAGTTGCCTTAGCGCCATTCAATTCGATCCCCTCTTCGAACCAGCCCATTTTTGATTTTTTAGAAATTCCGTTTTTGTAAATTCTTCTTTCCCGCTCTTTATCATGATCCTGCATGGATACAATCAAAAAGGACAAATTGATTAGTACAGACTCATTGCGTAAAAAGTGATTGATCAAAGTTCATTCCATTTAGTATTTATGAAAAATTTTTTGGCCCCTCATTG